TTTCTAGCATTTGACTACGTACCACTAAAGGGTTTAATCGCAAACTTGACAGATAACCCAGAAACTCTAAATTATCTTTAGATAATTGATTTATATGGACCTTTTGGGATTGAAACCATACGGAAAAATAACATTGCCATAAATTAACAAAATAATATTTCCATTTATTCATCAGAAGCGGCGTATCCTTTGTTGTCAGAATGCATCTTCCGCGATATCTAACATAATGTATGAAAGGATCTTTGAGCAACCCGAGGATCGCCGGAAAATTATTAACAAAAACTTTTAAAAAATGTTGTATTTTTCCATAGAATAAAATTCGCTCAAAAAGGACTTCATAAGATGTCGATCGTAAATGCGAAGACCTTTTGCGTATAAAAAAAAAGATGGATTCGTATTCACATACATGAGAATTATATAAGAACAAGAAAAATCTTGGATTCAAAATTGATTTTTTTTTAATATAAAAATTCTTCCAATTGCAATACTCGTATAGACAGAACCGAAAAAAATGCAAATAAGAGGCATCTTTTACCCGGTAACGTAGGGTTTGAACCAAGATTTCTAGATGGATGGGGTAAGGTATTAGTACATCTAAAACATAATGAAAATGTGCTAATTTGTCTTCTAAAAAGGGAAATATTGAATGAATTGATTGTAAATTATAAGATTTTTTTAATTGTTTTCCGTGGAAAGAGGATCCTAATCTTAGGGAAAATGGAATTTCTACAATCACTGCAAATAAAACGGATATCATTTGATAATAGAAAAGACTGGTATGCCCCAAAAAGGGATTTTTGTTCAAATCCTTAGTGGGAATAATCAAACGATTCTGTTCATACATTCGAAAAATTAAACGTTTCACAATGAGTGAACTATATTTTTTATCATAATCCGTATTTTCCAAGAAAATAGAGCGATTTCTATTTAATCTATTTAAACCATGATCATAAGCAAGTACATAAATATACTCCCGAAAAAAAAGTGGATATAGAAAACTCTGTTGCCGAGCCCCATCAAACTCTAAATCTAAATATCCTTGAAATTTATCCATTTGGATTGAAATTCGATTTGAACTAAAGGTAAAGTCTTTATTTTCTTGAGTTCTGAAATGACACATAGTGCGATACAGTCAAAATAAGGTATTAGGCTACGAAAGCAATAGATACCTCAGAAACAGGTAGACTGCTAACCGGATTCTCTATCTTTAATAGGTTTCTGTTCGTTATATTATAGAATAACAAAACAAGATGATTAGAAATCCTTTATTTTTTTAACCTAATCGCTCTTTTGATTTTGGAAATATATATATATCTTTTTTATCAATATACTGCTTCTTTTACACACTCCAACCTAACCCAAATGGACTAGGTAAAAAAATAATTAGGACTCATGAAAAAATTGACAATAACACGCAAGAAAAAAATGCCTTCCCATACCCGTATTAGGCACTAATCTATTTTTAACATTTAATTAGATCGGGTAATTTTTCAAATTACGAATGGAAGCTCGTTTCTTTTTTTTTTTCCTGGAATCAGGAAAACTGGTTTTTTTATCCATCCATTTATATTTATTCACTTGACCCAAATTGGAATTCCTTTTTTTTTTTTTGCGACATCAAAAACACAGGTTGTACCGCAAAAAAAAAAGGTTATCTGAATTCTCCCTTGATACGACATGCTATTTTTTCCATTCATTCCTTTCAGGATCAGTCGTGGTCTTACAAACTCTACCGCAGATCTGGACGAATCCTTTTCTTCATACAAATGTGTAAAAGATGCTAGTCGCACTTAAAAGCCGAGTACTCTACCGTTGAGTTAGCAACCCCAAAAAACAAAAAAAGAACGTACTGCAAATATGTAGATACAACCAGAATAAAGAAAAAATCCAGTCGTGTGTGCGTCAGGGATAAATAGATCCATTTATCTATGATAGAATTATATTTGGTCCATACACTGTTGTCAATATGATTGTGAATTTTTCATATAGTGACAAGAATAGAAAAAATAAATAAAAAAGCTTAACCCCTTGGTTTGTTAGTTCATAGAATGAATGAAAACTAAGCCAGTTAGGGTAATCTCAAATCTTTTTAGCCTTTTTTAGACCCATTTTTTATGATGAATGAATTATTCATATATATTAGTTTTATTCAGAATTAATATATTATTTTATATACAGTATTATTTTCTATAGAGTAAAATTTTGTATTTATAAAAAAATTAGAATTTATATAATATAGATCCAAAAAATTTTTCATAAATTTGTTTATGATTATAAAACATAGTAGTTGTTAGCAGGGTATTTTTTAGTATTCGTACCTTAGGAGGAATACTAATAATAAATGGAAATTCTAATAAATCAAAATAAATATGATGGAAGTGAAAGAGGAGGAAAGAGAAGAGTAGATAAAATTTGATATCAAGCTATATACGAGTCTTTCACATCCTCTTTTTTATAGTTCATTAATTCAATTTCGTTTTATTAAGACTTAAATTCCGTAAAAATCCCTGCCTTCTTTGAAATATCATGAACTGTTCTTGTTGGTTGAGCGCCTTTTTGAAGAAAATCGAGAATAGCCGGAAGATTTAAATAAGTTTGATTAGTTATCGGATCATAAAAACCCACCTTGCTAAGATCTCTTCCTTCTCTTCGGGATCGAACATCAATTGCAACGATTCGATAAACGGCGCATTGGGATAGATGTATATGAATAATACCCCCCCCTAGAAACGTATAAGAGGTTTTGGCCTCGTACGGCTCGAGAAAAAAATTCAATGAGTAGAAGTTAACTTTAACTCTCTGTATAAAATTCAAATAGTCAATTCAAATATTAAATAGATTAATAAAAACATTAAATCAATTAGCCAGTATTGAAACCCTAACTATTTTTTTCCATAAAAAGCATTCGTAACATTCGTACTCTCGTAACTCAAGTTAAATAACTCTCAAATATCTCACCGGAGAATCCTTAAGTACTTTTTTTATTGAGTAGTCTCTAGCCCTTTTTTTGTTTGTCTCATTTTTTATAATCAATTTTGATTCTGATCTAGTTGTTCAAACAATTGAAAACTGGATTTCCTTGTTTCAGGATTCTTTATCCTTACTTTGAATCTTTAGGTTTAGACATGACTTCGGTGATCTTGAATCGTTTTATTAAAAAAGGGCAGCAACAAGCCCTTTATTTTGTTTATGATTTCTTTTCTTTCTATACAAAACAAAGAATCATACAAACGCTTGATTCACGCATGATAGACTTTTGATTCAAAGAATTTTACAATTTTAAGAAAATTTCCTTTTCCATTGTAAAATTGCTTGAAAGGACTTTTTTTTTCAATATAAAAAGACTTACGAAGTTGTTCCAACTTATTGATTCGCACTAACCCTAGATCCTTACTCCTGCGAAAGGAATAAAAACTTTCTATTCTCCTCGAGCTCCATCCTGTACTCTTTTTTCTATTCCAAAAAAGTGTAGGACTCTAGTAAAATAAGTAAAATAGAACACAAAATGTCGAGCCAAGAGCACCTTTATTCCTATATAAAAAGTGGCGGATGAAAAAATCCACAGCAGATCATGTCCTTCAATTCAAGTCGCACGTTGCTTTCTACCACATCGTTTTAAACGAAGTTTTACCATAACATTCCTCTAGTTTGTGTAATTGATTCAATTATGGAATCATGAATAGTCATAGTTCAGTCAGTATATCGTAATCTATACTTTTTCTTTCTCTATGAATAGAATAGTGAATTTACGCGTAAAGTTTCAGTCAGAATTCAAATGAATCCCATATTAGTTTGAATATAAATCTCTATTTATATATATAAATAGAGATTTTTTTTATTAAAACTCTTAGAATCTAGGGTTCTACCTTACTTTCCCGCATCACACACAAATTAAAAAAGCAAATAGATTTTCGGTTGAAATGATGAAAAATTAAGTTTATTCTTCTTTTCATTTCAATATTTTATTCTTAAAAACTATTGGATTTTTAAACAGAAAGAGAAAGTTGGTGTACAAAGGCAATAGAGGATTGATTACGTAATGACTGTACTCTGGGACGGAAGGATTCGAACCTCCGAATAGCGGGACCAAAACCCGTTGCCTTACCGCTTGGCTACGCCCCATTTCGATTTTTCTTCAAGACTACTAAAAGAGTAATATTCCTATTGGTTGTTCGTCAATTCAAAATGAAATATAGATTACATTAGTGCTAGAGTTTTAACACGTGTAGATAGCAAATCAAACTTACTTTATTGATCATTACATAGAATTCAATTAAGATATTGTATGAAAATATTATTTCTTTCATTCTCTTATGAGAATGAAAGGATTTTTGATTGAGTAAGTTCAACAAAGTCTTTTTAGACTATCTTTCTTTATTTTTTTCCTTATATAAAAAATATATTAATAACTCAATCAAAATTAAATTATCCACAAGAACACCCATTTTTGTTATGCTTAATATATTTAATTTGATCTGTATTTGTTTTAATTCTGCCCTTTTTTCAAGCACTTTTTTAGTCGCCAAATTGCCGGAGGCCTACGCCTTTTTGAATCCAATCGTAGATGTTATGCCCGTAATACCTCTTTTCTTTCTTCTCTTAGCCTTTGTTTGGCAAGCCGCTGTAAGTTTTCGATGAAATTCTTAATACTGTCTTAAAAAAATTCACGATTTTTATTCTTCCAACAATTCAAAAGATCAAAAAAATCTTGACGTATGAACGAACTCTCAATTCAAACATTGAATTTTTTTGGTAGCCATACTAAACTGGATCATTTCTATTTCCTAAATTTTATCCTCTTTTCCCTAAATGAAAGAACCTAATTAGATTTGAGTTCACCAAAAAAATATCTAGATGTTGGTCTGCAAATCTGTTTGAACATAAAAGATTCGACTATGTATCTTAATTACAAATGACTTTCTGAAACCTTTTTTTTTATTGGTATCAATATTAGATATTTGATATAAAAATAGAGAATCTATTCTCTTTTTTTTTTTAGTAAGATCTTGGAGATTGTGTAATGCTTACTCTGAAACTTTTGGTATACACTGTAGTTATATTCTTTGTTTCTCTCTTCATATTTGGATTCCTATCTAATGATCCAGGACGTAATCCGGGACGTGAAGAATAAAAAAGAAAGGTTTTTTATTGCTTTATTTAATTAGTGGAAATAGCGAATTTTATTAGGATTTTATCTATTACACACCATCAAAAGGAGAAAGGGAAAGAGAGGGATTCGAACCCTCGGTACGATTAACTCGTACAATGGATTAGCAATCCAACGCTTTAGTCCACTCAGCCATCTCTCCTAATCGAAAAGGGATACTTATTAGGTTCCATTAAACAAAAAAAGGCTTGAAAAAGAACCTTCTCCACTTTATTCTTAAAAAGCTTTCTTTTTTTTGTATAGATTATTCTTTATATTATATATATTTTTTCATTTTCTATATTTTATTATATATATATAAAATTTCTTTTTTAATTATATTATTATATAAATATAGTTATCCTCTATTTATATATATATAATATATATTACTATTATATAACTGTTTTTAGAGAACTTTCTCAGCAATTCTAGTTACATTCAAAATTTAGATAAAGATTAGATAAAGAAAAGGCGCGAAAGATCAATAGAAATAAATAAAACCACAATAATAGAAATAGAGAATCCTTTTTTTATTTTTTCTCGTCAAAACACAAGTAAAAGATCTTTTTTATTTTAATAGCCTGGCCTGGTCAGTCCCCAGCCGGGCCTTTTTTTGTTAAAGTTAAAAAGACTCATCCGATGGATTTTTAGACAAAAAAGATTTTAAATTGAAAAAAAAAAGTGGAATTGAATCCGCTTTTACTAATTTTATTAAGTCAAGGCTAGAATTTTCTTATTTTTTTTTTCAGATCTTTTTATTACACCCCCGATTACTTTGTTCGACAAAAGGTTAATTTATATACAATAATTGCATTGTAGCGGGTATAGTTTAGTGGTAAAAGTGTGATTCGTTCCTTTAATCCCTTTAATAGTTAAAGGGTCTTTCGGTTTGATTCATCTTCCGATCAAAAATTTTATTTCTTAAAAGGATTTAGTCCTTTCCCTTTCAATGAAAGATTCAAGGAAGATTATAGATTCTCGTAATTTGGATCCAAAGACTTTAATCAATTGTAAATTTGGATTATGAAATTCCGAAACATAATTTTTGAATTGGATGACTATTTACAATTCAATAAGTATAACAAGAGGATCCATGGATAAAGCTAGAAAAGTTTCTTTCTAATCGTAACTAAATCTTCAGTTCTATTCATTGTTTGGTATAGAAAAATTGAAGCAAAATAGCTATTAAACGAGAACTTTGGTTTACTAAAGACATCGACATATTATATTGTTTTAGCTCGGTAGAAACCAAATACTTTTCCTAAGGATTCCGTTAATATAGAAATAAAGAACGAAGTAACTAGAAAGATTGTTCGAGTTCGCCTGATCTATCTTCTAGAAGGATCATCTAGAAAGCAAAATTTTCTGTGAAAGTACCCAGACGGAAAAAAAAAGCTAACATAGATGTTATGGGTCGAATTTGGATTTCGTTCCCGTCTTTTTTTATTTGGGAATTTCTCCATCCATCATAAAGGAGCCGAATGAAATCAAAGTTTCATGTTCGGTTTTGAATTAGAGACGTTAAAAATATAAAAATGATCGATCGACGTCGACTAAAACCCTTAGCCTTCCAAGCTAACGATGCGGGTTCGATTCCCGCTACCCGCTCTAAATTCACAATTGCCCCCTTTTTTTATTAGAGACAATTTTAATTTTCTCTAGTAGAATTGTCTAATAGCAATTGTGTATTGAATTAACTTCAATACACAATTGCTAAAAAGATTGCGCACATTCTTTTTTTTGTTTTTAACAATTGGTTTAACAATTGGAAAGTAAAAAAAAGGGAAAAGCGTCCATTGTCTAATGGATAGGACATAGGTCTTCTAAACCTTTGGTATAGGTTCAAATCCTATTGGACGCAATATCAATATATCTATATTGATATTTATCTATTATTTCCATTTCTATATATTATATATAAATATATTATATATAATATATTTATATTCTATTTCGAAAAAAGATAAGAAAGAAATAGAATAAGAAATAAATTCTGAATGCTTTAAGATTTCATATTAAACAGATATTAGTTATATACTTCTTTATATTATATACTTATAGACTTCTATTTTCTATTTATAGAATTTCTTAAAAATTGAATTAAAATTAAAGAGTAAAATTGACTAAAGAATCAAAAATAAGAACGTTTCTTTTTTTATAATTTCTCCTGAAGTAGAAAACGTTCCAGTTGCTCTTGAATACCTTCTTTCAAAAAGCTTTCTGCTTCAGCGGTTAATGTCTTGGTAGAGGCTATGATTTCTTGAAACTGAGGTTTATTCGTTTTTAAGTAAGTGCGTAACTGAACGAGAAATTTTCTTACTTGTCCAATTTCTAATCCATCCAGATAACCA